AAATTAATTGAATGAATAATTCATAAAAAGAAACCCTTCTGTGGTATTCCACATATTGTCTAGTTCCTTACCGTACCACGTTAATTACCAATTATTGGTTATTGAGATTCCTAGGCAAGGCGGATTAATATTTAGGAATAGATATTACCTCTCTTTTTAACCTTTCAAATTAAAAAAAAAAAAAAAAAAAATCAAATTCAAATGATTGAAGTCTTTCTATTTGGAATCGTCTTAGGTCTAATTCCTATTACTTTGGCTGGATTATTCGTAACCGCCTATTTACAATACAGACGTGGTGATCAGTTGGACCTTTGATTAATTAACATCTCTTTTTTTAACTGACCCCTCCCTTCTTTAATTTAATCCGAGGGGGAGGTCAGGGTCAAATTCAGATTGCTGTTCAATTATTTCAGTTCAGTGTGTATGGTTTTAGATCTAAGACGACAAGAGCGGAATCACGCTCTGTAGGATTTGAACCTACGACATTGGGTTTTGGAGACCCACGTTCTACCGAACTGAACTAAGAGCGCTTTCTTATCACAACGAAAAAGGCTGGAAATAAGGAGATTCTCTTTTTTTACCCCAACAATTCTTGTATGTGTATACTATCATATATCATAAAATAGAAATTTATGTATGTCAAAATGAAATCGATCGAAAAAAAAAAAAAAAAAAGATCTCGCGTTACTGCTGCTCTGAGCGGTAATTGGTAGGGATGACAGGATTTGAACCCGTGACATTTTGTACCCAAAACAAACGCGCTACCAAGCTGCGCTACATCCCTTTCAATTGGCCTACAATATCATTGTAAAGAATCCCTGTCTTGTTTTCCACATCCTTATTTTTTATTCCCTCTAGTGATATGCAAAATGGATCTTGCCTTTTCTTGTTTTTGGTCTCATATCATATACCATATAATAATAATTTATTATTATTTTTCTTGGGAATTCGCAGGTGTAAAGTGACCCATTTTCTGTTTTAAGAAAAAAAAAAAAAAAGAAAATCAAATCTTATATACCGAATCATTGCGCATTTCAATTTGAATTAGGGATTCCGCGCACAAATACAAGTGGGCCTTTAACTACATATACATCTCTTACCATAATATATTCCAATAGGGAATACAAAAACAAAAAAGAAGGAGGATTTTCAATGCGAGATCTAAAAACATATCTTTCCGTGGCACCGGTACTAAGTACTCTATGGTTCGGGTCTTTAGCAGGGTTATTGATAGAAATCAACCGTTTATTCCCCGACGCATTGACATTTCCTTTTTTTTCATTCTAGTTATTGAACTGGAACGGGGTGAAGAAGATTCGAGCTAGAATCAAATATTTGTGACTAATCTCTCTTTCCCCTCTTTTCGTTTTTTTGTTTTACAATTAGAAAGAAGGAAAGCGAAAGAAAAAAGGTGGCTTCAACCTCAGCGAAACCCGGGTTCAGGCTCCGATTAAATTAATTATTAATTATCCAGTTAAAAGCAAATAGACAGGTAAAAGAAAACGGAAATCGAAATATGGCTAGGGTAAGAGTATCCTCCACTACAAGATCCTTAAATGAAATACTGGACTGCGATTTAGCAATATAGTTAGAAATTCTTGTATTACTTATTATTTTTTATTTTGATTTCCTATTTATTTACTATATTGATTGCAATAAAATCTTTATTTCATAAGTTTTTTTTGAGTGGTTAGCAACTTCTATTTTTTTGTCCCGTGCTTCTTATTCGTTGCGGGTCGGAAAATAGAAAAGTTGGGTGAATCAAAAACCCCAAGGAGGTTCATGGCCAAGGGTAAAGAGGTCCGAGTAAGGGTTATTTTGGAATGTACTAGTTGTGTTCGAAACGGTGTTAATAAGGAATCAAGGGGTATTTCCAGATATATTACTCAAAAGAATCGACACAATACACCCAGTCGATTGGAATTGAGAAAATTCTGTCCCTATTGTTACAAGCATACACTTCATGGGGAGATAAAAAAATAGATAGAGTCAAGCCGCGTGCTTTTGTGTCACCCTTCCAAGGGACATGAAAAACTAATCTAGATATATATCTAGATTATTTCATATATTTTACTAAAAACAAATAAATAAATCTAGACAAACCAAATCCTATAATTGATTCTATAAATCATTTTTTGATTTCATCGAAATGGTATTTTAGGGATAAGGAATAAACAAATTATGGATAAAACCAAGCGACTCTTTCTTAAATCCAAGCGATCTTTTCGTAGGCGTTTGCCCCCGATCCAATCGGGGGATCGAATTGATTATAGAAACATGACTTTAATTAGTCGATTTCTTAGTGAACAAGGAAAAATATTATCTAGACGGGTGAATAGATTGACCTTAAAAGAACAACGATTAATTACTATTGCTATAAAACAAGCTCGTATTTTATCTTCGTTACCTTTTCTTAATAATGAGAAACAATTTGAAAGAAGTGGGTTGACCGCTAGACCTCCCGGTCTTAGAACCAGAAAAAAATAGGCTTACTCTTCAATTAAATAAAAATTCCAATCCGAACTCAAACACAGATGGATGTTTTGTTCAAAAAATCTGTGAAGCAGCCGTGCCGTAAGAAAAAAAAAAAGAATTGGGAAAGAAGAATAAAATCAATCTTTTTTTTTATTGAGCGTGTTCGCTCATTTTGACGACTTTATCATATTATTTCTACTCTACCTTCCTCTTACTGGAGTTCATTCTCCAGAGAACTCCGTTTAAAAATTATAATGGATTCCTTCCAATTTCCTTATTTTATAATCTCATTGGAAATCATATAAAGACAAGTCCTATTTGATATAGCTATTTGTGCAAGTATCTTACGATTAAGAACCAACTGCGCCTTATACAGATTGTATATTAATCTACTATAACTATAGGATACCTGATTTCCGCGAATTACTGCATTTATTCGGGTGATCCACAAACGACGAAAATCTCTTTTTTTCCTATCTCTATCGCGATGAGCCGAAACCAAAGCTCTTATTTTCTGTTGAGTAATTGTTCGGCTAAGTCGTGAATGAGCCCCGCGAAAGCTTGATACAAATAAACGCATTTTTGTTCTACGTCTCCGAGCTATATATCCTCGTCTAATTCTGGTCATTGAATAAATGAAACTTTGATGAATAACTAATTGATTTCCTTTCTTTCAGTTATTCTTTTCCCCTTTCCTAGTCTATTAATAACAAAACGGACTCTTCCAATTTATAAAATCAAAATTCCAATGGCTTTTGCTACTCTAACCTTCCCGACCACGCTTTTACCTTTTGTCGAGGCATTGGAAAGAAAATAGTAAAAAAAAAAACGAAAGTAGTAAATAGATAAAGAAATTGTGGGTTCCGTCGTCTCTATGATTACTTCTTAAACGGTGAGGCCCTCTCTATACACCGGAGCCACTTCCTTCATTTAATCAATTCTATTGGTAACTTGTACAGTTACCACTCTTCGGCTCTACCCATGAATTTTATAGTAATAGGTCTTTCATAACGAGATAGACCTTATACAGTAACGGTATTTAATTATGAAGATTGGTGGGGTAGCTGACCTTGTTAGTCCGTTCTTGCAAGAGTAGAAAGATAATCTTTCTGCTTTTTTATAGTATTTCCCCCGCTTAATGGATAACTATTTGTTACCAATGGGGAATTCTTTCTCACCTTAAATTAATTGCAAATTGAGGTGGTGGAATTTGCGCCAGTGGAAACCATAAATTTCATACACAATAGAAAGATATGATAGATCGATCTTTTTTTAGATAGTGAATGGAGTTCTTCTTCTTCTATTCTATCCGATTCACAGGTACTGATCATTGATACTTAAAAAAGGGTTTCTTTCTTTTGGTTTGTCTCAGCCCATGATTGAAACGAGTCGCACATACACCCTTGTACATGTTCCTCGGCGCTGAGGACATCCCCGCAGAGCGGGGGATTTGGTAACATTTCTGATTGGCTGTCTTGGGTTTCTAATAAGTTGTTTAATAGTTGGCATGCTGAATTATCCATTATGGGCTGGTTTAGATCGATCCTAACCGGATGATTATGAATTTCTTCTGTTTAATAGAATATTAAACCCTTAAGAAGTGACTGCTATGTTTTATCCAACCGCTACAAGATCAACAAGGCCATGAGCTTGGGCTTCTGTTGCTGACATAAAAGTATCCCTTTCCATGTCTTCGGATACAACCCATAAGGGCTTGCCCGATCTTTGTACATAAACCATTGTAAGGATTTCGCGCAGTCTCAGTAGTTCTTCCGTATCCAGGATAAATTCTCCCGTTTGTGCCCCATAAAAAGCGCCAATAGGTTGATGGATCATGACCCTGATGATATATTATAACATAATAAAAGGTTCCTCTATCTCGCACGATTCGGCGAGGGGAAGAGATAAAGAAAAAGATTGAATTGAACAACCGTACGGGCACTTTTTCGCATTGCATACGGCTCGCCAATGGAATTTGCTTTTTACCCTTCATCAAACAAGGATAAAAAGGGGGTTCTATTATACCCAGATGGGTAAATGACCCAATTACCACCCTTCTTTTTTTTTTGAGGAGTTCAAAAATACTATGATGGCTCCGTTGCTTTATATATTTATTTCTTTTGTGATTCAGCAATCCCAAAGTTTCTTTTTTTTTTTTCAAATCAAAATAAAAAAAGAAATAAATCAAAAATAATCTTCTTTTTTTTATTTTCGTACTCTTTCATACCATAAATCTTGTGAATTGTTAATTGTTAAGAACCTTCCGGTGTGAAAAAGGTGTGTGGCGCTGCAATAGGCCTCCGATAGGTAAGATAAACTCGGAATACCCCTTCTTTATCTCATACTACTGCTTCGATACATAATCAAATATTTTGAAAAAAAAAAACACTAACAATTTTCATATCGAATTCGAAGTGCCATGCTATTATTACTTAATATTAAGAATTCATATGGCGAAGGCATAGTCTTCTTTTTTCTCTCAAATAAAAAACTCATTGGCGCCAAGCGTGAGGGAATGCTAGACGTTTGGTACTTGCTCCGGCGGCCAGGAGAAAAGACCCCATGGAGGCGGCCAATCCCATGCATATTGTCTGTACATCGGGTCGCACAAATTGCATAGTATCATAAATTGCTATCCCGGGTATTACCCATCCGCCAGGAGAGTTGATAAATAAATACAAATCCTTGGTCTCGTTCTCTATACTGAGATATACCATAATACCAATAAGTTGATTCGAGATATCGCTCTCAACCATTTGACCTAAAAAAAGTAATCTTTCTCGATAAAGTCGGTTGATTAGGATAAAACAGTATCCCTTCGGAGCCGTACAGGCATCTTTTGATGCATACGGTTCAACAAAACTTGCGAAAAACGAATCAATGTGTAGCTCCTAGCCCCTTTCCTTTCTTTTTTCCTCGCTTCTATCGAGGGGCTTTTCTTCCGGTTTTCAAGAACGCTGAGTTTAGCCGGTTTCCTAGACCTATAATATTCTAATATAAAAAAGAAATTCACTAAACTTATCGAACTAACTTTTCATTGATGTATTTTTTCATCGAGATCCGATCCAAAAATCACGATGCCATTTTCTTGTTCCTGAATTGAATGGGCTTCTTCCATTTTTTTAGGTTTAGGCTCTACTCCGAGTAAGGATTCGCCCGATTTTGATTTGCACATATAGGACAAATGCCCCCAATACCACGTCTCTTTTTTGCTATGACTTACCCCTTTTTTAATTCATTTCTTTCATGTCTTCCGCCAAATATTTGACATATTCATCATATTTAGCATTCCGTTGATTAACGTTTGAGATCGCTTTTCGAATAAAGGAATCGTTTATGATATAAGTAATAATCATAGATATATTACCAATTGGGTTTTTCTAAACGGAGCCTGGATACCTCATTTTATTGGTCCAGCCAAGACGACCATAAAATTGATTTCTTGCTAATATTAATCTGGATGCTTCCTCACGAAATAGATCTAATTGCACTTCATTGCATTTCACGCTACAAATTTTTGATAATTCAATCAATTTTATGGGCGAAACAGAGGATATCTCGATCGGGGGAGAGAACGGGGAAATCCCATATGACCCAATAGATCTGACAAGTCGCACTATATGTCAACCCAAGATGGATGCTTGTCCCCGGGACTTCGATAAGGTACTTTTGGAACACCAATAGGCATAAAATGAAAGAAAAAAGAATTAAGTACTCTAGTTCACTTTGATGTGGAAGCGTAATAATGGGCTTCTTGTCTTAATACTAGTGGCCGTTATCTTAGTTTATACATAGATTGACGAAGTTCATAAAATAAAGGAAAATTCTTACGAATAAGTCTTTTGAATGATGACCAAATATGGATACATTCGCTCATAGAAAAGGGAATCAACCCCCATTGCGTATTGGTACTTATCGAGTATAGAATAGATCTGCTTCTCTTTTTTCCTACGAACCGAACTCTTCCATTATTACTAAAAGAATAGAACAAATATTAATATTAATCCCTTTTTCGAGATAATCCCCTGAAAAAAGGGGTACATAGCATAGTTTTTTTCAATGCAATAAAGTTACATAGTGTCTATTTTTTATTAATAAAGGGGTAGTCCCATGGGTTTGCCTTGGTATCGTGTTCATACCGTCGTATTGAATGATCCCGGTCGTTTGATTGCTGTCCATATAATGCATACAGCCCTGGTTGCGGGTTGGGCCGGTTCAATGGCTCTATATGAATTAGCTGTTTTTGATCCCTCCGATCCAGTTCTTGATCCAATGTGGAGACAAGGCATGTTCGTTATACCCTTCATGACTCGTTTAGGAATAACCGATTCATGGGGTGGTTGGAGTATTACAGGGGGGACAGTAACGAATCCGGGTATTTGGAGTTACGAAGGTGTAGCGGGGGCACATATTGTGTTTTCCGGATTGTGCTTCTTGGCAGCTATCTGGCATTGGGTGTATTGGGATCTAGCAATATTTGTTGATGACCGTACAGGAAAACGTTCTTTGGATTTGCCTAAAATCTTTGGAATTCATTTATTTCTCTCAGGAGTGGCTTGCTTTGGTTTTGGGACATTTCATGTAACAGGATTGTATGGTCCTGGAATATGGGTGTCTGATCCGTATGGACTAACTGGAAAGGTACAATCTATAAATCCAGCATGGGGTGTGGAAGGTTTTGATCCTTTTGTTCCAGGAGGAATAGCCTCTCATCATATTGCGGCAGGGACATTGGGCATATTAGCAGGCTTATTCCATCTCAGCGTCCGCCCGCCACAACGCTTATACAAAGGATTACGTATGGGCAATATTGAAACCGTTCTTTCCAGCAGCATCGCTGCTGTCTTTTTTGCAGCGTTTGTTGTTGCTGGAACTATGTGGTATGGGTCAGCAACTACCCCCATCGAATTATTTGGTCCCACCCGTTATCAATGGGATCAGGGATACTTTCAGCAAGAAATATATCGAAGAGTCAGTGCTGGACTAGCCGAAAATCAAAGTTTATCAGAAGCTTGGTCTAAAATTCCTGAAAAATTAGCTTTTTATGATTACATCGGAAATAATCCTGCGAAAGGGGGATTATTCAGAGCGGGTTCAATGGATAACGGGGATGGAATAGCTGTCGGGTGGTTAGGACACCCTATATTTAGAGATAAAGAAGGGCGTGAACTTTTTGTACGTCGTATGCCTACTTTTTTTGAAACATTTCCAGTTGTTTTGGTAGACGGAGATGGAATTGTTAGAGCCGACGTTCCTTTTCGAAGGGCAGAATCGAAGTATAGTGTCGAACAAGTAGGTGTAACCGTTGAGTTCTATGGTGGCGAGCTGAATGGCGTGAGTTATAGTGATCCTGCTACTGTGAAAAAATATGCTAGACGTGCTCAATTGGGTGAAATTTTTGAATTAGATCGTGCTACTTTGAAATCCGATGGTGTTTTTCGTAGCAGCCCAAGGGGCTGGTTTACGTTTGGACACGCTTCATTTGCTCTGCTTTTCTTCTTCGGACACATTTGGCATGGTGCTAGAACCTTGTTCAGAGATGTTTTTGCTGGTATTGACCCGGATTTGGACGCTCAAGTGGAATTTGGAGTATTCCAAAAACTTGGAGATCCAACTACAAGAAGACAAGTAGTCTGATGCAGCATTGCTCTACTATTTTAGTTTCTCGCTTCTGCTTCTATTTTCGATTTGTGCTTTTTATTTAAAATAAGGTATAAGGTACTGGAGAAATATGGATTTAAATCGCCGCCCTTTTTGATTCTTTTTTTCTTTAATCCGGGGGATGATCCCAAATAAACAGGTATGGAAGCTATAATTGGAAACCACGATCGAATTTATGGAAGCATTGGTTTATACATTCCTCTTAGTCTCGACTCTAGGGATCATTTTTTTCGCTATCTTTTTTCGAGAACCGCCTAAAGTTCCAACTAAAAAAACAAAATGATTTTTTTTTTATCTCAATTGAAGTAATGGGCCTCCCAATATCGGGAGGCCCGTTACTTCTACTTCAACTAGTCCCCGTGTTCCTCGAATGGATCTCTTAGTTGTTGAGAGGGTTGCCCAAAAGCAGTATATAAGGCGTACCCAGTAAAACTTACAAGTAACCCAGATATAGAGATGGCGACTAGGGTTGCTGTTTCCATTATTATAGAATTTCAAGACCACACTGGATCCATGATAAGATCGTTTATTTACAACGGAATGGTATACAAAGTCAACAGATCTCAATCAATACAAAATAGGATTTATGGCTACACAAACAGTTGAGGGTAGTTCTAGAGCTCGTCCAAAAAGAACTTCTGCAGGGGGCTTGTTGAAACCCTTGAATTCGGAATATGGTAAAGTAGCTCCTGGATGGGGAACTACTCCTTTGATGGGAGTCGCAATGGCTTTATTTGCGGTATTCCTATCTATTATTTTGGAGATTTATAATTCGTCCGTTTTACTGGACGGAATTTCACTGAATTAGAATGAAATTTACAAGAATCACAAAATACTACCTTTTAAATAAGCATTTAGGTATCGGATTTTGATTTTAGTTGATTGGTAGTTCGACCGCGAATTTTTTATTTCTGTATTTCCGGAATATGAGTGTGCGACTTGTTCGAATTGATCCTATTGATAGTACAGAGCATAGATCTGTCGTCTTGATCGAGATGGCTTTACTCCGTCGGATATTCATTCGAGTATCTGGAGCACGGAATATATGAAATAGATCACGAAGTATTCGAACTATGATTCATACTTAATATTCAGACCCCTTGGCCGGATTCAAAAAATTTTTCCAAAGACAAAATTTGCAATTGCAAGATTTTTCTTCTTTCAAATTCCCCATTTCTGCTTTTATTTTACTCAAAGCACAAACTTGAATAAATGATGATCCAAGGATTCTTACTCATGGAATCTTTGGACTTAGTTTGAAGGTTTTATTGAATCATCGTGGTTCTAGTATGAATCTGAGGTTTCAATTGATTCATAGGGTCTTAACAAGAAAATTCCTATCAATAATAAAGAAAACAAAAGTCAAGCTGCATTACATACAACTCAAAATAACAAATCAAAGAAAATGAAATAGGTAAATAGAAGATTCAAGAGGCCTGTAACGATCAACATAAAGATAAGCGCGTCGACTTGATTTTTTGGCATTCTAATTATAACCACAAAGAAAAGCTTTCTTATTTTGATTCTTTCGTATTTTTAGATAAGATTGAATCAAAAAATTAAGAAGTTTCCAATTTTATATTCCATACCAGTATTGGGGTGGTTTTGTTTGAGCCGTACGAGATAAAATTCTCATATACGGTTCTCAGAGGGGAGTTCTCTTGGTTTACCTATCTCAATAAAGTCTACGATTGGTTCGAAGAACGTCTCGAGATTCAGGCGATTGCAGATGATATAACTAGTAAATACGTTCCTCCTCATGTCAACATATTTTATTGTCTGGGAGGAATTACGCTCACTTGTTTTTTAGTACAAGTAGCTACAGGGTTTGCTATGACTTTTTACTACCGCCCGACCGTTACTG